TTGATTCAACCATTACTGCATGGGCATTTCAGAATGAAAATGACTGACATTTTTCTCTCTTTAGAATTTGAGTTTCTATTCGATTTCATTTACATGGTCTTATGACTAATGAATCATAAATGATTCACCAAGTCATTTATACGAATAATATCCAAATACCAAATGCGTTCTCTATATAACTTATGTAAAGGATAAGAAATTCTTGGTAAGATTAAAGAAAGCACTTTTTCTTCTTCCATAAAGAATTCTTCTAAAAATTCTGAACCTAATCTTTGCAAAAAAGCGCGTACCGTACTTTTATGTTTACGGGCCACAGTTCTAGCGCATGAAAGTCGAAGTATATACTTTATTCGATACAAACTTTGTTTTTTTGAAGACCCACTGTAATAATGAGAAAGATTTCTACATATACGACCAAATCGATCAATAATATCAGAATCTGACAAATCGGCCCAAACTGGCTTACTAATAGGATTCCCCGATACGTTACAAAATTTAGCTTTTGACAATGATCCAATCATTGGAATAATTGGAACTATAGTTTCGAATTTTTTAGTAACAGTATCTATTAAAAAAGAACTCTCTAGCATTTGACTCTTTACCGCTAAAGGATTTATTGGGACACTTGAAAGATAACCCAGAAAATAGAAAGAAAAATTTGAGAATTGGCTTATGTGGATCCTACTGGGTTGAGACCAAAAGTGAAAATGACATTGCCAAAAATTGACAAAGTAAGATTTCCATTTCTTCATCAGAAGATGATTCCCTTTTGAAGCCAGAATGGATTTTCCTTGATAACTAACATAATGTATGAAAGGATCCTTGAACAACCATAGTGTTTTCTTAAAATCATTACAACAAAGTACTACAAGATGTTGTTCTATTTTTTCATAGAAATGTGTTCGCTCAAGAAAGGTTCCAGAAGATGTTGATCGTAAATAAGAGGATTGTTTACGGAGAAAAACTAATATGGATTCGCATTCAACTACATAAGAATTATATAGGAACAAAAAAAGTCTTGGATTCTCTTTCGAAAAACCATAATAGTTAGATTTCTTTGGAGTAATGAGATTATTCCAATTATAATATTCGTGAAAAAAGAATCGTAATAAATGTAAAGAAGGAACATCTTGTATCCAGCATTGTAGAATTTTAACCAAGATTTCTAGATGTACGGGATAGGGTATTAGTATATCTGATACACAATTTAAATGTGATAATTTGTCCTCAAAAAATGGAAATATTGAATGAATAGATCGTAAATTCTGAGATTTTGGTATTTCTTTTTTTTCTTCGAGGGAGGATACTAATCGCAATGAGAAAGGAATTTCCACAATGACAGCAAAACCCTCTGATATCATTTGAGAATAAAAATTCTTGTTATGCCCAACGAATCCGTTTTGGTTAGAATCATTAAAAGAATTGATCAAATAATTCTGTTGGTACATTCGAGTAATTAAACGTTTCACAAGTAATGAGCTAAATTTTTTGTCATAACCTGAAATTCCAGGGGGTTCATAAAAAATTGACCCATTTACATTTAAACCATGATTATGAGCAAGTGCGTAAATATACTCTTGAAAGAGAAGCGGATATAGGAAGTGTTGTTGTATAGATCTACTCTTTTCTAAATATCCTCTTAATTCTTCCATTTTTTATTATACTTGAACCAGAGACAGGAAGCATTTCTTGGATCAGCAAATGATACATGGTGCGATATGGCCAGAATAAGTATGTATATAAAGTATATACACAGTAAGAAAAAGTTACCCTGAAAACAGAGAGTCCAATCCCCAGATCTTCTTCCTATCTTTCCAGATCCAATTGGTTCTTGTTCGTTAACATAACAAGAAAAGGTTAAAAATCTTTTATTTTTGCAACCCAATCGCTCTTTTGATTTTGGAATCAATTTTCTTTATCAGAATGCTCTTTCTTTTACACATCCATCTCCACTCTACCCTATCCATAATGGAGAATAGTTAGGATTCATTAAAAAAAGTAATTGATGATCCACTCACAGGAGAACCCTTTCCCGTATCAGGCACTAATCTATTTTTAACGTTTAATTAGATTAGATCGGGTAACCATTCAAATTAAGAACATAAGCTCGTCGCTTTTTCTTTGCCTAGAATTGGAGCCATAAAACTCTATCCATTTATTCACTCGACCAAACGATAAATGTGAATTCATTTTGTCCCCTTCCTAAAATCAAAGGTTTTTTGTACCGATCTAGTAAGGATGATCTATTCTTAGAGTTCTACATTACTAATTAAATTAATATAATACGACATGCTATTTTTTCCATTCATTACCTTTCAGGATCAGTCGTGGTCTTATAGACTCTACCAAAAGTCTGGACGAATTCGTTGCTTCATCCAAATGTGTAAAAGATCATAGCCGCACTTAAAAGCCGAGTACTCTACCGTTGAGTTAGCAACCCCCCAAAAATAAATATACCAAAAATATATAATATAATGTGAATAGAATATAATATGTTAAGAATAGATATGATCGAAATCAAAATACAAATATATTTTCATTTAAAAAAATGGATTGCACGATTCCACCAAAAAAATATTGTATTGAAATTTAATTAGCAACAAATAAAAAAAAAAAAAATCTACGATTCGATTAATTAAAGTTTAATTTTAATTAAAATTAAAGAAAACCGGGGAGTAAAATACAACAGATTTCCAGATAAATATTTTATTTAAATTTTTTATCAATTCAAATAATTTTGCATTCATTAATAATTGAAGTAAAGAACCAATATAACCAGTATAAATATGGGGTGGGGATAAACAGATCCATTTATTTATATTTATGATCGAATTATATTTGTTCAATACACCATTGTCAATATGAATTACATGTTGAAAAAAAAAAACAAATCAAATTAATTGAATAAAATAAATCAAATAAAGACTTGTGTTGGATTGGCACGACATAAAAAAAAATAAGGAAGAAGTGGAAAAAATCTCGGGTTTATTCAATGAATAGAAGTACAATAAGCAGGATTTACTCGTTTTTGTTGGTAAATTTCCAAAACAAGAAAAGTAGGTGTGAATAGAAAAAAGGTAAGTGTTGAGTCAAAAATTATACAAAGCTATATACTACTATATGGTAGATACTAGGTACTATATGGTAGATACTAGGCACTACCATTTTGCATTTCAAAAATCTTTTAATTATTTAATGAATTCAAAGTTCTTTAGACAATTAATTCCGCTTTCTTTAAAATACCATGAACAGTTCTTGTGAGTTGAGCTCCTTTTTCAATAAAATATAAAATAGCCGGAACATTTAAATAAATTTGATTCTTTATCGGATCATAAAAACCCACTCTCCGAAGATCTCTTCCTTCTCTTCGGGATCGAACATCAATTGCAACGATTCGATAGATGGCTCATTGGGATAGATAAACAAAGCCCCCCCCAGAAACGTATAGGAGGTTTTCTCCTCGTACGGCTCAAGCAAGAAAGAATGATTCTAAAATCAAATGGTTGATTCAATTTAATTAAATTAAAATTTTTTATTTATTTTTATTTTAGAACATTATAATTAGAACATTATAAAAAATTTAGAATTATATTCTATTATTTCTAATTAATATTAAAATAAAAAAAAAATATATATAAATTTTTAATAAATTTAATTTAAATTTAAATAATAAATTTAATTTAAATAAATTTAAATATTATAAATAAATTTAAATATTATATTATATTATATAATTAAATATTATATAAATATAATTAAATAAAATATAATTAAATAAAATATCAATAGTTATATCATAATCATAATATAGTGATAATCATAATGGTATAGTGGCAAACCGATCCATAAATAAAATCATGAATTAGACTATGATTGGAATTGTTTTATTTTTCCATAAAGAAAAAACGAAACTTCATTCATTTGTACTCATAACTCAAGTTGGGTAGCTCTGAAAGAATTCGAATAGAAATCCTTAGAAATTTTTGAGTCGTCTTTAACCCTTTTTGTTTGTCTCATCTCAAATCTATTTAAATTTTAATTTTATTCCTTTTCCTCATTTTGATTCAATTGTTGAGACAGTTGAAAATAGTGTTTCCTTGTTCCGGAATCCTTAATCTTTGCTTTGTTGAATCGTTGGGTTTAGACATTACTTCGGTGATTTTACTCCTTTCAAAACGGCAGCAACATACCTTTTTTTTCTATGGAAAAATTATACGAACGTTTGATTCCCTTTTAATACACTTTTGATCAAAATAGTTTGACTAATTCCAACAAGTTTGACTTTTTGATTTCAAAATTGTTAGAATTTTAATCTTTCGATTTCTAAATTGAAGACATATTTACAAAGTTGGTCCAGCTTATTCATTGGCATTAACCCTAGATTATTTCCCTCGATATGATAAATGAATCATTACTTTCTACTCGAGCTTCATCGTGTACTATTTACTTATTGCTTACAACCCAACAAAATGGGTTCCTAGTAGAACAGAACAAACCATGTCGAGCCAAGAGCATCCTCATTTCTATAGAGAATGGTGGATGTAAGAATCCACATAAGTGATCACGTCCTTCAAGTCGCACGTTGCTTTCTACCACATCGTTTCAAACGAAGTTTTACCATAACATTCCTCTAATTTCGAACCGGGATGGAATTGATTCAATATGTAATCATGAATAGTCATTGGCTCAATCGGTACATTTCAGTACATACTTTTTTATGGATTGGATAAAAAGGTCTTTATCCTAAGAAATCTCAGCAAGAAAAGAATTTAAAGTAACCCCCATATTTTAACCTAAGAAGGAAACCCATTTTTCTTTTTTACAAAAAAAAAAAAAAGGACCCCATTTTTCTCAAAAAAATAAATGAAATTTAGGCCTAAAAAAAAGTGGGTCTTTCATTACATTAAATTTGCACTCCAACCAGGAACTGAATTATTTATTATTTATTATTATTAACCAAATCAAGTATTTATTAACTTAACCAAAAAACTATAACTATTTCAATGAACCAGAGGAGTCAGAAGTCTATTTTTTCGATAAAATGGATTTCTCACACTTCCATTTCTTCGAGTACTAAGGATTCATAAGAAATCGAGAAAATGGTTTAGTTTCATTAAAGAAAGAATCTTATCTTGTACTTCAACACTATGACTGTAAATATGTTTTTCAATAGTTACTGCATTTAATTTCTTCTTCAATCAAGCAGTACTCAAATCAAGCAGTACTCACAATCATAAACAAGTAGCTAATAATTTTGAGTGGATATCTCATTCATTAAAGTAAAAATAGATACGCGAATTTTACTATGTCCAATTGAATCATCAATGGTTTAATTGAAAACCAGACCAGATATATTGAAAAACCCATACGGTTTTTTATTTTAATTTAATGGGCGTGGAATGGAAAATTTATATTATATCATATATAATATATAAGATAAGGATAATATATATAAGATAAGGTAAGATTAAGGTCGTTATTTTTTTTTTTTTCAAATGAAAAAAAAAAGAATAAATCAGAACCAAAAGAGTATAATCTTTCCATATTCATCCATCAAACTTTTGTTCTCAAGGGTATGGGGTAATTATGTATTTTAATTCAAATATGACAATTTTTTTCACTTAATCAAAAAGACTTTGTTCACTACGGAAATAGAACACAAACAATACATAGGGGCCGCGGTCATTTTTTGCAAATTTTTCTTTACTTTACGTTTTTTCATCAATCTCATTTTTTTAAGTAAATTGAATATAGGAATTTCCTCCCCTGAGTCGCTACATTAACTTTCAATTTTTTTATTCATTTGAACCGGATACAAAAGTAAATGGGTCAAAATATGTTTGATATTCTTATTTTAATTTGACTCCATCTCATTAGGGGCTTAAATTTAAAACCAGCGATAGAATTTTCTCCAAAAATATCTATTCTTTTGTTTAGTTTCCACATAGACTGTAGAATACCCTATTCGCTTACTTTAGGCTTAAAAAAAAAAAAAATGGAGAGATTTTTCGTATTTTTATTCTGAAGAATTGATCTGGGACGGAAGGATTCGAACCTCCGAATAACGGGACCAAAACCCGCTGCCTTACCGCTTGGCCACGCCCCATTTAGATTTCTATTTGATACTAATAAACATTATTACCTTTTGGGGACATTCGTCAATTCCAGACAATATGACAATAAAAATTAAAATAAATAAATACAGATAGGATAAGAAATCTTGTTATTCTTGCTGGTATTCGATACTTATAGAATAGAATAAAAAATTCATTGATGATTACATATAATTCAATTAAGATATTGTAGGAAAGTGTAATTCCTTGTATTCTCATTTGAAAATGTAAGGATTTTTATTTGGATTTTTTTTTGAGGGGGGGGTTAAATCAAAGAAAAAAGGCTTTTTACCTAGCTTTTTCTTAATTTCCCGTATATCAATAATTCAATAAAAACTAAATAATCTACAAAAACAAATGTTCGTTTGTTATGCTTAATATCTTTTTTAGTTTAATCTGTATCTGTCTTAATTCTGCCCTTTCTTCAAGCAGTTTTTTCTTCGGTAAATTGCCCGAAGCTTATGCTCTTTTCAATCCAATCGTGGACATTATGCCCGTCATACCTGTCCTTTTCTTTCTCTTAGCCTTTGTTTGGCAAGCTGCTGTAAGTTTTCGATGAAGTTATTAATACTATACTGAAAATATTTACGATTTATTCGGGAAAAAATTTAACAATTATTGATAAGATCATATGAGTCTTACATTACAAATCCTCTATTAAAAAATTTTAATTCTTGTATATTGGATAAGGACGGCGATAAATTTTGATCAGTCCATTTTCCTTTTAGCCGCCCTTCCGGTAAGCAAGGACTTTATTAGATTAGGTTTTTTCACAATACCCAATTGTTAACATTACAATAACAATTTTGGTAACGAAAAACCCAGAATCTTAATTACAAATAAATTCATTCTTTTTTTTTTTTAGATTTAGAAAAAAAAACTTAATTAAAAGAATTTGTTCTTTATTTTTTCATATTTTGGTATCATGTCAAATCAAAATAGTACATGTGTTAGAACAAAACTCAAATGGATAATCTATTCCCTTTTACCCCCAAAAATGATCTTATCTTGGAGATTGTGTAATGCTTACTCTCAAACTCTTCGTTTATACAGTAGTGATATTCTTTGTTTCTCTCTTCATTTTTGGATTCTTATCTAATGATCCAGGACGTAACCCTGGGCGCGAGGAATAAAAAACTAAGAGGTTTTTTTTTATCATTTTTCCTTGCGTTTTCTGAATATTTTTTTATGTGTTCCATACATTTAACATCGAATTTTTCGAATTCAAAAGTATCAAGTGACCAGAGAAAGCGGAGAAAGAGGGATTCGAACCCTCGGTACGAATAACTCGTACAACGGATTAGCAATCCGCCGCTTTAGTCCACTCAGCCATCTCTCCTAATTTGGAATTGGGATTTTTTATGTTTATGTGACACTTAAAGTAAGGGTTGATGAAAATCCGCCTTACCCTTTTATTTTATTTTTAATTTAATAAAAATATTACTTTACTTTTTTTTTTTATTTTATTAGTTTATTAGACTTATTGGATTATTAATTAGATTATTAACTTATTAAATTTTAAATTCTATTTATATTAATTATTAGAATACTCATATTATATGTAACTAACATATTAAATATTATATGATATGTCAATTATTAACATATAAATATTACCATATTAATACCATATTAATAGTAAATATTGTACAACACAACAAAAAAGTATATAACACATGAGTTGAAAGATAAGTTAAATAAAATAATAGACTAAGGCCTTAGGACTAATATCCTATTAATATTAATATCCTAATCCTATTTTTTTTTTTATTTTATTTATTTTTATTTAATTTTTTTATATTTATAATTTATATTTATATATATTTATAATTTATAATATATATGTTATATGTATGTTATATGTAATGTTATATGTAAAAAAAATATAAATATAAATATAAGGATATAAGATAAAGCTAAGTTATAAAATAAGGGTATTAAGGGTAAATAGGATATCTATGAATTAATTTGACTTAACCAACAATTAAATTTGGATAACGATAATAATTCAAAACGGATATTTCAAATAGAAACTTACTTTCTATACAAAACAAAAAATTTTATTTTATTTCCACGGCCTGGCTAGTACCTAGCTAGGCCATTACTCTAATTGATCATTCATAAATGCATTTTTTGATATTATTTTTTGATATTATTATATTTATTTGTTATTTGATTTGTATTTGATTTGATATTATTTTTATTTATATAATATAAATATATAATATAAATAAATTTCTATTATTAATATTATATTTATATATTAATTATATTAATATAAATATATTAAATTAATATAAATATATTAAATTAAAATTAAATATTAATAAATATTAAATTAAATATTAATTAAATATTAAAATTAAATGTATTAAAATATTAAATGGAATGGATATAATATATATAATTATAATATTATATAGAATATATAGAATCTAAAATATTAAAATATAGATTATAGAAAAAATATAGAATATATAGGAAAATTTAATGAATATAAAAAGTAATAATTAACTTATTTACAAAGTAATAAAAAAGTCAAAAAATTTGATCTGAAGACTTAAGATCCATTTTATTGATCCAAATTCATAAGATCTGGCACTCAAAAAATTGGAAAATTAAGGGGGAGTTCCGGATTCTTGTAGAATTCTTTTTTATGTCTAACTTCAATAGCCTCTTCAAATCAAAACTATTAGCAACGACTTACCATGAAACGAAAAGTATAACTCATTATTTTAATTTTAATTTTATAGTTAAAAAAGCTTTATTCATTCATCTATTTGGGATTTTCTCAAGTCCCTATCAAGACAGAATATGTGTCAAGATTCAAATTTTCATCATTCTGATACTATCTTTATTATGTTATGTCTCATTCTTTGTTCGACAAATAGTTTATTAATATACAATAATTAAATTGTAGCGGGTATAGTTTAGTGGTAAAAGTGTGATTCGTCCTATTAACAACTTAAATAGTTAAAGGGTCTTTCAGTTAGTATTCCAATAAAAAACTTTATTTCTTAAAAAGGTTAATCCTTTACCTCTTAATGTTACATTTGAGGAAAAATATAAATTCTCGTGATTTGTATCCAAAGGCCAGTCATTTTTTAATTGACTAAAAAACATTGGATCGTATGGAATCGCGAAGCATAATTTTTTTTTTGAGTGGATTCAACTCTTCAAATTGAATGAGTATGAATAAAGGGATCCATGGATGAAGATAAAAAGTTTATTTCTAATCGTAACTAAATCTTCAACTTTTGTATTAAAAAGGGGATTGAAGCCAAACAGCTAGAAAATGGTGGCTTTGGTTTACTAGAGCCATCAACATATTGTTTCAGCTCGGTGGAAACAAAATTCTTTTTTTCCTCAGGATTCCGCGAATCGAAATAAGGAACGAAGTAACTAGACAGATTTGATATAATTTTCCTCTTCTAGAAGGATCATCTATAAAGCGAGTAAGAAAAGCTGACATGGATGTTATGGATCTTTTTTTTTCGGATTTATGATGATTCCCTTTTTATACAATACAGCATAATTTTTTTTATATTTATTTGTATGCCTTAGATCTGGGAACACATTGATCTTCCATAAAGGAGCCGAATGAAACAAAAATTTCATGTTCGGTTCTGAATTAGAGACGTTAAAAATGATCAACCAACGTCGACTATAACCCCTAGCCTTCCAAGCTAACGATGCGGGTTCGATTCCCGCTACCCGCTCTATATCACTTTTATACATCCATCATTGATTCAAATATACATTCTTATTTGCTTTGCCAAAATCTTCCGCACGCAATCCACTTCTTGTTCTTGTTTTGTTTTTATAGAAAAAAAAAAGAAAACAGGAATGAAAAGCAAGCAGCGTCCATTGTCTAATGGATAGGACAG